TAGATTGTGTACTGATGAGACTCAAAAAGAATACTTGCCTAAAAAATATGATCCTTTCTTGAATGGGCCCTATCGTGGAACAATCAAAAATTTTTTTGCACCTTCAATCATAAGTGAAACTTCCATAGAAAATTCCATAGAAACTGTTTGGATAAATAAAATCCATAGTATCCTTCTTGTTACTGATTATCCAGAATTTGAACAGAAAATAGATAAGTTTGATAGAAAATCATTATCAACAGAAATTGGTCATTTCTTGAACTTAATTAGTGAATTTTCTGGAGAATCAACATCGAATTTCAATTTGAAAGGGCTTTTTTTATTTCCAGAACAAGGAAGAATTGATTCAAAAGATCAAGCAAAGTTTTTCAAATTTTTATTCGATGCAGTTATAACTGATCCCAACGATCAAACAATTAGAAAAAAATTTATTGGAATAAAAGAAATCAGTAAAAAAATCCCTCGATGGTCATACAAATTAATCGACGATTTAGAACAACAGGAGAGAGAAAATGAAGAAGACATGGCGGAGGATCATCAGATTCGTTCAAGAAAAGCCAAACGTGTAGTGATTTTTACTGATAATCAACAGAATACCGATACTTATACTAATACCAAAGAGACTAATAATCCTGATCAAGCAGACGAAGTGGCTTTAATACGTTATTCGCAACAATCGGATTTTCGTCGAGACATAATCAAAGGCTCCATGCGCGCTCAAAGACGTAAAACAACTATTTTAGAACTATTTCAAGCAAATATACATTCCCCCCTTTTTTTGGACAGAATAGACAAACCACCCTTTTTTTCTTTTGATATTTCCGGACTGATGAAACTCATTTTTAGAAATTGGATGGGGAAAAACACAGAATTTCCAATTTCGGATTATGCGAAGGAAGAGACAAAAAAAAGGGATAAAAAAGAGGAGGACAAAAATGAAGAGGACAAAAGAGAAGAGAAAACACGAATAGAAATAGCGGAAGCCTGGGATAGCATTGTATTTGCTCAAGTAATAAGGGGTTCCGTATTAGTAACTCAATCAATTCTTAGAAAATATGTTATATTACCTTCATTGATAATATCTAAAAATATCGGCCGTATGTTATTATTTCAATTTCCCGAGTGGTCCGAAGATTTAAAGGATTGGAATAGAGAAATGTATGTTAAATGCACCTATAATGGTGTTCAATTATCAGAAACAGAATTTCCGAAAAACTGGTTAACAGACGGTATTCAGATAAAGATCCTATTTCCTTTCTGTCTGAAACCTTGGCACATATCTAAGCTACAATCTCCTCATAGAGATCCAATGAAAAAGAAAGGGCAAAAAGATGATTTTTGTTTTTTAACAGTTTGGGGAATGGAAGCTGAACTACCTTTTGGTTCTCCCCGAAAACTACCTTCCTTTTTTGAACCTATTTTTAAAGAACTTGGAAAAAAAATTAGAAAATTGAAAAAGAATTGTTTTCTAGTTCTAAGAGTTTTAAAAGAAAGAACAAATGTGTTTCTAACGATCGCAAACGAAACAAAAGAATGGGTTATCAAAAGCATTCTATTTATAAAAACAAGAATAAAAGAACTCTCAAAAAAAAATCCAATTCTATTATTTGGATTGAGAGAAGTATATGAATCGAGTGAAACTAAAAAAGAAAAGGATTTGATAATCAGTAATAGTAATCAGATGATTCATGAATCATCTATTCAAATTCGATCTATGGATTGGACAAATTATTCACTGACAGAAAAAAAAATGAAAGATCTGACTGATAGAACAAGAACAATCAGAAATCAAATAGAAAAAATTACAAAAGAAAAGACAAAGGAATTTCTAACTCCAGAGATTAATATTAGTCCTAACAAAAAAAGTCATAATGCTAAAAGATTAGAATCCCCAAAAAATATTTGGCAGATATTAAAAAGAAGAAATACTCGATTAATTCGTAAATCGCATTATTTTATACAATTTTTCATTGAAAGGATATACATAGATATCCTTCGATGTATCATTAATATTCCAAGAATCAATGCACAGCTTTTTCTTGAATCAACAAAAAAACTTATTGATAAATACATTTACAATAATGAAGCAAATCAAGAAAGAATTGATAAAACAAATAAAAATACAATTCACTTTATAAAGCCACTTTCTAATATTCGAAATAGTAATAAGAATTCACAGATTTTTTGTGACTTATCCTCCTTGTCACAAGCATATGTGTTTTACAAATTATCACAAACCCAAGTTATTAACTTGTATAAGTTAAGATCTGTTCTTCAATATCACGGAACATCTCTTTTTCTTAAGAATGAAATAAAGGATTATTTTGGAGCACAAGGAATATCTCATTCCGAATTAAGACATAAGAAACTTCGGAATTCTGGAATGAATCACTGGAAAAACTGGTTAAGGGGTCATTATCAATACGATTTATCTCAGATTAGATGGTCTAGATTAGTACCACAAAAATGGCGAAATAGAGTTAATCGACGTTGTATGGCT